AAGTATTGTTAACCAAGGAAAATAACTCGTGATAAAGACAAGATATGTTTTGACCAGAAAAACCCGTGCTCGAAATAATAAATTTTATCGAGTACGGGCTTTTGTCGGTAAAGAGGAATCAAATGATTCAAGTGGAGTTTTTTGTAACGTATCAATAAGATAGACCCATGCTGCGAGTTGTTTCATGCCATAAATAAACACGGACACTCAAAAAATCTGTTGGGCAGGCGGATTCACATCTCTTACAACCTACACAGTCCTCGGTTCTTGGTGCGGAAGCAATTTGCTTAGCTTTACATCCGTCCCAAGGTATCATTTCCAATACATCTGTGGGGCAGGCTCGTACACATTGAGTACACCCTATACATGTATCATAAATTTTTACTGAATGTGACATTGGATCTATAAATTCCAGTTTTGAGCATAAAAAATTTTCGATCTGGTAAAATAAAATTAGTAGTAAATGAATCATACATTTACATTTATATTGTAGGCACCAGACGAAGCAGTGGTTTATCAAAATTTTAAGAATCAATATATTTCTAAATCTGTTCATGAGAAAAGTCCAAGAGACTTTGATTTCTCTTTCAACAACCATGATCATGCGAGTTGCACATGTGAATTCAAATTGACCAACAAATTGGTCAATATTTCAATATTAATTCAAAGTATTTATTCAATATGAAAATATTTATTATTCAATAGTAAATTAATTCAATACTAAATATAATAGAATATCTAGTAGATTAATATTCTATGTGATATTATATATCTTATGATCATAACTAATTATTCAACAAATTCGATTGATTGATACGAGTTGATTTTCTGTTACGATGGATTGATGAAACAATAGCTAGCCCAATAGCTGCTTCAGCAGCCGCAACAGCTATAACAAAGATTGAGAAAATGTCGCCTTTTAATTGGCGACTATCAAATATATCAGAAAATGTTACGAGATTGATATTAACCGAATTGAGTATAAGTTCAAGACACATAAGTGCTCTAACCATCTTTCGACTTGTGATCAATCCATAGATACCGATAGAGAATAAATAAACACTCAAAAAAAGTACATGTTCGAACATCATTGACTAACTCCTTATCAATCTCGATTCATTTCAATATGAACAACAATTCAACCGATTCGATTGATTAGAATAGAACGATTACAGAATAAAAGAAGGTATTGGCAATAGATAGGTTTAATTAAAAACCTTATAAAAACCTTAAACCTTTCCATTTATTTTATTTATTTAGAATTTCTAAATCTTAGAATTTTTAAATCTTAGAATTTCTAAATCTTAGAATTAAATTCTAAGTATTTATTATTGACGAGCCATAGTAATTGCACCTATCAAGGAAACTAAAAGAATTATGGAAATGAGTTCAAACGGAAGATAAAAATCTGTTGATAAATGAATCCCAATTTGTTGAATGTTACTTATTAGGTCCTGTTCTATAATCTGGCTTGATCTTGTAGTCCAAAAAATTCCGTACCATGACGTATCTGGGATAATAGTAATTAGTGAAAAAAGAATACTTGTACAAACCAGTGAAGTGACTCCATCTCCAATGGTCCAAAAATAGGAATCATTGGAATATTCTGAACCATTCATGAACATTACAGCAAATATGATTAAGACATTTATGGCTCCAACATAAATAAGGAGCTGTGCGGCAGCTACAAAATAGGAATTCGATAGAATATAGAATAAGGATATACAAACAAGAACCAATCCCAACGAAAAGGCAGAAAAAATGGGATTGGTAAGTAATACTACTCCCAGACCTCCTAATACAAGAACTGATCCAAAAAATACTACAAGAATATCATGTATTGGTCCAGGTAAATCCATTATTAAAATGATAAATTAATAAATAAGTCGAAATATTTCATGACCTTACTGAATGGTCCAGGAAAGGAAAAGGGGTAACCCCGTTTTTTCTTGTATATGATACATTCCTAATTGAATGAAAACTTTTTTATATGTATTAATGTAGATATAGATAAAATTCTCGAGAAAAGAGTAATGGGGATTGTATATTTCGAAATCATCACGAAAAATATATTCTCAGTTTAAATCAAAGAATAATTCTCAACAATCAATAATTATTAGTTATTATTTGTAGTTACTGACCAAACAAAATAAAAAAGCTTGGGTCTTTTATATCAAAACAAAATCTTAGTAATTGGTAATCGTTCTTGAATCAAAGGGGTTATCTTTGTCTATTTTAATTTGAGTCGAATTCATAACTGTTTGAATTGTGTAATCTCCAATTATTGACATTGGTAACCGACCCAAAGCAATTTGATTATAATTCAATTCGTGACGATCAGAAGTAGAAAGTTCATATTCTTCAGTCATTGATAAGCAGTTTGTTGGACAATACTCGACACAATTACCACAAAATATACAGACCCCAAAATCAATACTATAATTAAGCAATTGTTTTTTTTTAATATCTCTTTCAAATCTCCAATCAACAACGGGTAGATCTATCGGGCATACACGAACACATACTTCACAAGCAATACATTTATCAAATTCAAAGTGGATTCGACCACGGAAACGCTCTGATGTGATCGATTTTTCATAAGGATATTGAATAGTTATAGGTAAACGATTTGTGTGAGATAAGGTAATTACGAAACTTTGACCAATATACCTTGCAGCTCGTATTGTTTGTTGACTATAATTCATGAACCCAGTCACCATAGAGAACATATTGTAAATATCCAGGAAAAAATTGATGTTTCTTTCTCTTGTTTGAAAGAGGTTATGAATCTGGAATATCGTTATCGTATTTTCTTATTTATAGTGAAACAAGTTGGGAGGAAGTTGTCAATAATAGATTACCTAAAGAAATAGGTAAAAGAAATTTCCATCCAAAATTTAATAGTTGGTCCATTCTTATCCTAGGCAAAGTCCATCTTGTTGTGATAGGAATGAACAGAAACAAATAAGCTTTAGCTAATGTAATAAAGATACCAATTGTCATTCCAAAAACTCCGGCCATTTTATTTATTCCGAAAAGTTCAGGAATGGATATGTACGGAATAGAAAAATTCCACCCACCTAAGTAAAGAACTGTTACAAATAATGAAGAAAGTAATAGATTTAGGTAAGAAGCAATATAAAATAAACCAAATTTGATACCTGAATATTCGGTTTGATAACCTGCTATTAATTCCTCCTCTGCTTCCGGTAAATCAAATGGCAATCTCTCACATTCGGCTAGAGAAGAAATTAGAAAAACAATAAACCCTATAGGTTGACGCCACAAATTCCACCCCCAAAAACCATATTTTGACTGTGCTTCAACTATATCAACTGTACTTGAACTATTAGATAATTATAGTCGATAATAACATCACTGTTCCCATCGCTATTACAAAACCGTACATGAAACTTCAGCTTCATACGGCTCCTCTATGGCCACAAATAAATGTAAGGACTGGTTCGGTATTTTCGCCCTCTTTGGAGGATAGATCGAATAAAGATACATCGGAGAGTCCCAAATTAGACCAATGGAATTCTGTCCGCTAGAATAAGAAAAAAGTGCTTTCGAATTGATCTCATCCTTATAATGATAATTTTTCTTTGTTCGGTAATAACTTAATCTTTCAATAAAATATTCGTTATCAATATATATATATAGGCATTAGTTCATGAATCATGATAAGAATTCCGTATGTATGAATACGGATATAGGAAAGAAAGAATAAATAAAGATCTTTTTTTATTTTATAAAAATTTTTATTCATTCATTCGATTATTGCATTCCATTTCTTTTGTTCCTGTTCTTCTGTCTCAGAAGAAGGTATTTAGAAAAAAAAAAAATAAAGGATTAATTCGTTCTTGATAGTCATTTCTTTAATCAGTGAATAGGAGCATACTCGAGATCGGAATCGTAGGGAGGTACTTCTTGATTATTTCTACCAACTTAAAGCCCTTATTATGATTCGTTTTATGCAGAAATATCTCTTTTTTTGATACCTTACATTATCCCCATTACTAATCCTTTGTGTACCTTGGTGTTCCTAACTGTCCACCGATTTTTGATTGATCCCCGGTATGTTAATACATACAAGGCAGTAGTGGAAACTCCATACAGTTGATCTTTTGCACCCGCTTCAAGATATGATGACTAATCAAAGAATCTCAATCTTGGGGTAAACAGTTTACGCTGCTTATGTTTACTTTAACTTCATTCTTGTACATAGGGAATGAGATTTTCTCTTCTTACTGCAAATTTATAAGCTGTTTTGTTTCACTCATATAACTATCTGGTTTAACTCATCGATGAATAAAAAAAATATCTATTCAATACATTCAACCTCTTTTCTTTATTTATTTCTAGGAAAGAGGTAAAAGTTCATGTTCCAACGAATCACACGTAGAGATATTGATAACACACATAGAGTTAATGGTATTTCATAACTAATAGATTGAGCAGCAGCTCGTAGACCACCTGAAAAAGAATATTTATTATTCGATCCATATCCTGACATAAGAAGCCCAATAGGGGCAATACTTGAAATGGTGATCCATAAAAAAACACCTATACTGAGATCACCTAAAACAAGGCGGTATCCAAAAGGAATTACTAAATAACTTAGTAGAATTGATATGACCGCTATAGACGGTCCGACACTAAACAAACGAATATCTCCTCTAGATGGGAGTAGGTCCTCCTTAAAAAGTAATTTAGTCCCATCTGCTAGAGCTTGAAGAATTCCCAACGGACCAGCATATTCAGGCCCAATACGTTGTTGTATCGTTGCAGATATTTCTCTTTCTAACCACACAATTACTAGTACCCCTATTATGATTCCAAATATAAGGGTAAAAATAGATACAAACATCCATATGAGTCCATAGATTTCTTTTATGGATTCCAATGTAGAAAAAGAATTGATAGCTTGTACTTCTGTCGTATCAATTATCATTTCAACGATCAACTTCTCCCATAATGATATCTATACTACCTAGTATCGTCATGATATCAGCCAATTTCATTCTTTTAACTAGCTGAGGAAGAATTTGCAAATTGATGAAACCGGGTGGACGAATTTTCCATCTCCAGGGGAAAATGCTATTATCCCCTATCAAATAAATTCCTAATTCTCCTTTTGGGGCTTCTACTCTGACATAAAGTTCTTGTTTCGACAATTCAAAATTGGGTGAAGGTTTTTTACTAATAAATCTATATTCAAAATCATTCCATTCGGAATTTTTTGCTCTATCAAAGCGTCGAACTTCTAAATTCTCATAGGGCCCTCCAGGAATTCCTTCTAGAGCCTGTTGAATAATTTTTATAGATTCCCCCATTTCACCTATTCGTACTAAATAACGAGCTAATGAATCTCCTTCTTTTTGCCATTGGACTTCCCAATCGAATTCATTGTAACACTCATAATGATCAACCTTACGAAGATCCCATTGGATTCCAGAAGCTCGTAACATTGGTCCTGATAAACCCCAATTTATTGCTTCCTCTCCACCAATAATGCCCACTCTTTCAACTCGTTCCAAAAAAATAGGATTCCGTGTAATAAGTTTTTGATATTCAACAACTCCTCTTAAAGAATAATCGCAGAAATCCAAACATTTATCTATCCAGCCATGAGGTAGATCAGCAGCTACTCCTCCGATGCGGAAATAATTATGCATCATTCGCATACCTGTGGCGGCTTCGAATAAATCATATAACAATTCTCTCTCTCTGAAAATATAGAAAAAAGGAGTCTGTGCACCGATATCTGCCATAAAAGGTCCAAGCCATAACAAATGAGAAGCTATACGGCTCAGCTCCAGCATAATTACTCTGATATAACTGGCTCTCTGAGGTACTTGAACATTTTCCAATTGTTCTGGTGCATTTACCGTTATTGCCTCTGTGAACATAGTAGCTAAATAATCCCAACGTGTTACATAAGGAAGATATTGTATAATTGTTCGGTTTTCTGCTATTTTTTCCATCCCTCTGTGTAAATATCCCAATATGGGTTCACAATCAATAACATCTTCACCATCGAGAGTAACGATCAGTCGAAGAACACCATGCATTGATGGGTGGTGAGGACCCATATTGACTATCATGAGATCTTTTCTTGTAGCCGGTATAGTCATATTTTTTCTTCCTTAATTCATTATTCCACGAATTCCTCAAAACGAGGTTCATCAAAATGAAAAATCTAATAAAATAACTATAAAGAAAAAAATTCAAACGATTAAATTAACGAGTTTTTGGCTCCCGAATATCCAACTGATCCATTAATTTCTTATAACGGACTCTATTTTTCTTTGACAAATAAGCCAGGAGCCGTTGACGTTTTCCCAGAATTATTCGTAGACCTCTTTGGGATAAAAAATCTCTTTTGTGCAATTCCAAATGTGAAGTAAGTCTACGTATCTTACTGGTGAAACTTAATACTTGAAATTCAACAGAACCCTTGTTTTCTTCTTTTTCTTCTTGTGAAATAACCGAGATGAATGAATTTTTGATCATAAAAAAATTTTTCTATCTTTTTTTCTTTCCCATGTATTTATTTTACTTTACCAAATCGATCAGGAAAAATAAAAATAATAATCTTTATGCCAGTTATTTTAATCTAGTACACACAAAAATTTGAATTTTTTCCTATTTTCTCTTTCTTTTCAATTTGGATTGAAAAGAAAGAGAAAATACCTTTCTACATTCATGGAAGAGAATGATTTCTTTGTACCTAAAAGGATTCTGCCGATTTCGTCCTAGATCCAATTGAGTTGATACGCCATTAGATCCGTGTCATGTACCAGAATGTAATACAGCGTATATGTATATCTTTCAGCTTTCATCTACCGAAAAATATCACAGATATATATGAAATATACTACTAACAAATTCTGAATCATGGATACATATATATCCTTGACATACTGAAACGATTGCCATTATTGGTATTAAACCAATAGCGATTTATACAAGCTAAATCTTCTAATCGGTAATTGGACCAAAGAAACAATTTGCATTTAATGAATTTATTTGTATCTGTATTAGTATTAAAATGCTTGTCCTCATTCAAAAATTTTCCATAGTTTCTTATGTTGTTTTCATTGCAAAATACTGGATTTCTATCCACAAAATTCCAATTACGAGAATGAAAACAAATTAGAATTCTCAATTTTCTACGACGTCTAGGAGATATAATATTTTCAGGAACAAAGAAATCATAATTACTTTTGTCTCCATCCACAAGCATATTGCCGTGTCTTGCAACGGGTTTATCAAAATTCTTCTTATCAACATATCTTTTTTTTATGTATTTTCTGTTAGTTTGATGCTTCATTTTTTCGATCAATGAAATACCTAGGGTTTGATATATAATAAATTTTCCATCCCTTTTTATAGATAAACGAATCGGTTCGATAATCAATACTCCCTTTTTTATCAATTCTGTAAGAGCTAGATCTTTCTGAATTAGCATTACATCCAGATGCATTTCTCCTCTTTGAATCGAGGATATAGCAATTTTCCTTGGATTTATCAGTCTAAGTAGGAGACAATATACCTTGATATTATTGATCATTCTTTGATTCAAGGAGTCATCCCATCTTAATTGAAAAAGGAAATATTTTTTCAGGAAGAAATCTAGTTCTGCTTCCTTCTTTTTCTTGGATTGTTTTTTCTTTTTTCCCTTTATAATGTCTGATCCCGCGTAATTGTCTACAACAAATTGATAAAGATAAATCTCATTTGAACTTGAGAAAGATTCTAGTTCAAGACAATCACTTCTATTGAACTTGTGGATTGTTTTTTCTTTTTTCCCTTTTTTATGTCTGATCCCGCGTAATTGTCTTCTACATTTTTTTTTTTTGTTTTGTTTTTGTATATCTGATCCAAGATTTTCTTGTCCCTGTTGTTCGTTTTTTTCTTGGTTGGAATTTTCTAATTTAAGATATTCTTTTTGATTAGATGATATCTGAAGATTTTTTTTTTTATTTTGATTTATGTTGATGCTTTTATTTTGACTAATATTTTCATAGAAATCCAAATTTAAAAGAAGTAATTTGATTGGTATGATCCATGGTTTAATCTTATATGCATCAAAAAGTGGCACAAGTTCTGGGAAGAACCGGGGTTCTAGATTTGATATGGTACGATAAACTTTTTCTTGATTCATTCCCATCCAATCAAAAAAGTGTTTTTTTTGATGGGATGGTTTAATTCCTTGATGAATTGTAAGAGAAAAAATATCTTTTTTTTTCAATTTTTTGATAATTTTGTTTTCAGTCTTAGTATTTTTCTCAATTTTGGTGCTGATATGCGTATTGGTCCAGGTTTCAATGTCGATATTTTTTCTAAGACAAATATGGAGAATTCTACAATCAAAATATTTTCTATCCAGATTTTTATGTGTAGCAATAATATATTCCTTTTCTAGATAATTACTAATAGCTATACTTACCAATACATAAAATGATTCGGGTTTCAGTGTATTGAAATTGTATGGAATTTCTTGGTCTCCTTTTACCTGTAATGTTGATTCATAAATATATGAGTCCTTCCTATTCCCATAATTCATATATTTATGTGATAAAAGATAATATCTGTAGTGTTTTTTAAATTTTTCTTTTTTATGTGAATCAAATTTAATTGAGTTTTTATTTTGAATCGTAGAACGTTGGTTGATTCTATTTCGCCATTTTTGAGGTACTAATCGAGACCATTTTGTCTGAGATAAATTGTATGGATAATGGCCTTTTAACCAGTTTTTCCATTTATTTTTTCCAGACTTATAAATTTTCTTTTGCTTTGATTTGGAATCCAATATTCCTCGTGTCATACAATGATCCTTGATTTTATGCTTAATAAGAGGATGGGTCCTGGGATATTGAAATACAGATCTCAAGTGATACTTCTTAAGTAATTGGATTTGTGATAATTTGTAAAATACATATGTTTGGGACAAGGAGGATAAATCATAATTATAATAATCAATATTTGAATTATTATTACTGATATTAGTATTATAAAACGATTTTTTTATAGTCGAAATAAAGTTCATTGTATTTTGATCTGTTTCATCAATTCCTTCTCGATTTGTTTCATCGTTGTAAATCGATTTTGTGATAATTTTTTTTGTTGATTCAAAGAAAAATTGTGCATTGATCCTAAAAATAGTAATCATACGTAGAAAGATATCTATGTATATTTTTTCAATGAATGATTTCATAAAAAAATTGAATTTACGTATAAATCGAATCTTTTTTCTTTTAAATATCTGCAAAATATGTTTCTGTGATTCCGATTTTTTATCATCACAAGTTAGAACTCTTTTTTTCTTGTCTTTTGTGATTCGTTCTAGTTCTATTTGATTCCTGATTGTGACTGTCCTATCAGCAAGATCCTTTGTTTTTTTTTCTATGAGTGAGTAATTTGCCCAATTCATGGATTGAATTCGAATGGTTGATTCGTGAATAATCTTATTATTTATTTTAGAATCTCTTACATTTTCATTTGGTTTATATACTTTTACCTTCCTCAATTCAAATAAGAAAATGGGGTTTACTTTTTCAAGTTCCTTCATTTTTTGTTTTATAACTAGAACTATTTTGATAACCCATCTTTTTTTTTCTTTAAAAACTTTTAGAACGAAAAAAAAATTCTTTTTTACTTTTATAATTATTTTTCTAATTATTTTTTGGAGTTCTTTATAAATGGGTTCAAAAAAAGAAGGTCGTTTTCGGGGAGAACCAAAAGGAACTTCTGCTTCCATTCCCCAAATTGTTAAAAAACAAAAATTTGCTTTTTTTCCTTTTTTTTTCATTGGATCTCTATGATGAGATCGTATTTTAGATCTTCGCCAAGGTTTAAGAAAGAAAGGAAATAGAATCTTTATCTGAATACCGTCTGTTAACCAATCTTTTGGAAATTCTGTTTCCGATAATTGAACACCGTTATAGGTGCATTTAACATGCATTTCTCTATTCCATTCCTTCAAATCCTCATACCACTCGGGGAATTGGAATAATAACATACGGCCAATATTTTTAGCTATTATCAATGAAGGCAATACAATGTATTTTCTAAGAAAGGATTGGGTTACTAACATCGAACCTCTTATTGCTTGAGCAAATATAATGTTATCCCAAGTTTCTGATATTGCTATCCGTTCATTTTCCTCTTTTTTCTCCTCGTTTTTTTTTTTCTTTTCTTTTGTCTCTTCCTCCTCAAAATTGGAAATTTTCAATTCTGGTTCTCTCTCGACCGAATTCCTAAAAATGAGATTCATCATTTCAGAGATATCAAAAGAAGAAAAAAAAAATGTTTTGTCTATTCGATCCAAAAAAAGTGGGGAATGCACATTTGCTTGAAACATTTCCCAAGTAACTGTTTTACGTCTTTGAGTACGCATGGATCCTTTTATTATATCCCTACGAAAATCCGATTGTTGCGAGTAGCGTATCAAAGCCACTTCTTCTGCTTGATCACTATTACTAGTATTATTCGTATTAGTAATAGAATTGGTATTATTCTCATTATCAGTATAAATTACCACACGTTTGGCTTTTCTTGAACGAATTTCATGATCTTCCGTCGATTTTTCCTCATTTTCTTCCTCCTGTTCTTCCAGAACATTGGTCAATTTATATGACCATCGAGGAACCTTTTTACTGATTTCTTCTATTCCAATAGATTCATTTCTAGTTGTTCTTTGATCATTTGGATCAATTGTAATTATATCGAATACAAATTTCAAAGATTTTGCTTGACTTTCTGAATCAATTTTTCTTTCTGAATCAATTTTTCTTTGTTCTGTCAATAAAGAGCAGTTTTTCAAAGAAAAATTGGGTATGAATTCAAAAGAAAATGAAGTTAAGGAATTACCAATATAATTAAAAAATGATTTACCACCATCAAGCGAATTCTTTTGATGTTCAAATTCTCGGAAATTATTAGGAAGTAGCCCATGGATCTTATTTATCCAAAGACTTTTTATGGAATCTTCCATATAAGGGATTAAATCATTCATGATTGTACGTAAATCAAATTTTTTTATTGCCCCACGGGATGGTCCGCTCAATAAAGGATCATATGTTTTGGTCAAGCATTCTTGTTCATTCTCATGATTGCAAAATCTAGTCCTTTTTTCGAGCATATCTAGAGCAAGAAATCCCTTTTCTTTTTTTTCTTTTTCTAGAGCTTTTATTCGACTTATTAATTCATTGTTCAAGTTGTATTTTTTTTGTTCATTGGTATAAACCCAATAATTATACAGGTCTCCATGGGATAATTTTTTTGTCGTGTACAAAGACATTTTTCGTTCTATCATTTCCGAAAAAGTCGATAAACTAGGTGGATATGTAAAAGATATTTTTTTTTTCCCATTACTTGGACATGTATAAAAAAAATATTGTGACATTTCATTTCGTACAGCATTTTCAAACCGATCATTTTTTATATATCGCAATGGACAATTCCATCGTTTATAATCGAAAAGAAAAGTCACAAGAGGTTTTTCAAACCAGAAATAAGTCTTTTCATTTTTCTCTTCTTTAAGTCTTCCCAATTCCCAATTATCTTGATACCTATCAAGATAAGAATCTTCGTAAACTGGGCTATCTTTATAGCATGTCTCTTTAAAGTGAAAGTGGAATTCCCCCTTTGTTTTTTCCTTTCCATTCACTCGGATCTCTTCCGTTTCATCTATTTTTTCCGGATCTTCCTGTTCTTCCGAACAAAGGGAAGGGTCTTCTTCGGCGGATCCCTCTTGTTCCTGTTTAGTCTCCTTCGTTTCGGAAGTTGTTTCTACATCGCTTTCTTCCTCACTTTCTCCCCTTTCTTCCATTTCTGAGGTTTCTTTCAGTTTCTTAGTGACAATAGGCGACGGCATTCTTCCTAAATAGTAGACACAGGTGATAAATAAGAGAATACTAAAGATTCGAGCCATAGAATTTCTCAATTCTGACACAAGGTACTTATTAGATCGAATAGAATGATTTTGCCGTATCCAGAATAATACCAATCCAACCCATTTCATGAATAAAATGTGACCAATTAACCAACCAACAAAACTACTTGTTACAAATAACATCTTGTTGTTGCATCGAAACATATAAATGTTGACTAATCTGGCTAACGTTGAACTTGGTAAAATGAAATGGTTGAATAATTGAAAAATTAGATTATTCAGGAATACACATTGAATGCTGAGATTACGCATTGAATTTCTGGTAGTAGATCCATAATAAAAAAAGTTTTTGTGATTGTTCCAGAAGAAATGAAACAAAAGATACGGTAGAACTAGGACAGTTATTGTATGAGGTCTACCCAATGCTAGATGCAGAGGCGCATAATAGATCGATATGAACATCATGAGCTGTCCCGTAATAAAACCAGTTGTTGCTGATACCTCCTTCTCGGTTCCTTCTTCCATAACCCGAGCTCGGAGAAGGAAGAGAGAAGAGGGCCCTATGGAGAATGTGGTCAGAAATCCATAATAGAGTCCG